CCGAAGAGGACCGTTTAACCGTAGCAAGAGCACGAAAAATTGAACGTTTCTTATCACAACCCTTCTTCGTAGCAGAAGTATTTACCGGTTCTCCAGGGAAATATGTTGGTCTAGCAGAAACAATTAGGGGTTTTCAACTGATCCTTTCCGGCGAATTAGATGGTCTTCCTGAGCAGGCCTTTTATTTGGTAGGTAACATCGATGAAGCTACCGCGAAGGCTATGAACTTAGAAGTGGAGAGCAATTTGAAGAAATGACCTTAAATCTTTGTGTGCTGACTCCTAATCGAATTGTGTGGGATTCAGAAGTGAAAGAAATCATTTTATCTACTAATAGTGGCCAAATTGGCGTATTACCCAATCATGCCCCCATTGCCACAGCAGTAGATATAGGTGTTTTGAGAATACGCCTTAAGGATCAATGGTTAACGATGGCTCTGATGGGTGGGTTCGCTAGAATAGGCAATAATGAGATCACCATTTTAGTAAACGATGCAGAAAGGGGTAATGAGATTGATCTGCAAGAAGCTCAGCGAACTCTTGAAATAGCTGAAGCTAACTTGAGTAGAGCCGAAGGAAAAAGACAAACAATTGAGGCGAATTTAACTCTCAGACGGGCTAGGACGAGAGTAGAGGCCATCAATATAATTGCGTAACTACTTGGTGCGTCCAAATAATTAAAAGAAGTTCTGTTTATATACCTGTATTCTGCCGATTAAATACAATCAAGTGATTCTGGCGCAACAAAAAAAAAGAATTAAATGGAATACGAGTAGTAGGTAGTAGGGCAGGGGGTCGGAAAAGATAAAAAATCAATACAATACAATAAAAGGGTGGGTAGAAAAACTTATTAGATACCGGAATCAGCGGTATCTAATAAGTTATACCTACTATTGGATTTGAACCAATGACTCCCGCCGTATGAAAGCAATACTCTAACCACTGAGTTAAGTAGGTTATTTATCATCATAAAGAGAAACAAATGGGACCATCACATCGATGGATTATAGATCCAATATTACTTATAAACAATGCGAATCCTTAGCAGGAAGGAGATCGGAAAGCTATCATATCCGATCATGAAACACTTATCTTGACAAGATAGTTTCTACACGATAAACTATCTATCACAAACGCAAGGGCTATAGCTCAGTTAGGTAGAGCACCTCGTTTACACGCGCGCCAATGTTTTTCAAGGGAATCCATCATGCAATCAACAAAATTGATCTTATTGAGAAATCGATGTCTTACTCTATGAATTCGAGAGAATAAGAGAACAATAGCCTGACAAATATTCGGTTCGGCACGATTCAGGTGCCAATTTCAGCGCCAAAAAAAACCGGCATTGATTTGATAATTGATAAGGTGAATACTCAGCCCATTCAATGTTAGGCATAATGAGTATAGGTACCTCAAAAAAATCTCTTTTCGTCCTATGAACTTTAAGGTGTATGAAGTTTCATATTTGACTCTTTGAGCAGAGCGATAGAGACTCCATTTAACTTAATGTTAATCTAGGCCGGAGGCAGACCTACGTCAAGGTAACCCTTCCCTTCTTTGAAACACTTTGGTATTGCTCCTGGATCAGAAGGAAAATAATGAATCAGAGCACATGGAGCCATCTCGTTATTTTTCTATCAAGAAAAAATATGGTGGATTAACTGAGATTTATATCAGTTGATGAAAGAGCCCAATGCAAAAAAAATGCATGTTGGGTCTTTGAAGCAGTTCGAATCATTTCGATAATAAAAAGTTTGATCTGTTTTACCGAGAAGGTCTACGGTTCGAGTCCGTATAGCCCTATCTAAATCTAATTTAGAATTTGATTATTCTATTCTAAATTAGAATAATTGAGATTTCAATTCAATTAACAAATTAATTTAAATAATAAAATTTAAATAATTAAAAAATATTAAATAATAATTAAATAAAAAAATTAAATATAATATATAATAAATAACTTATAATAAATAACTAGAATTTAAAAAATTCAATTTTATAAATTAAAAAATGAATATTTTATATATTAAAATAGATAGATTAAAATGTTAAGAACATGTCTATATCATATCAAAAAAATCGAAGTAAGTCTAAATAGGATTCCTTTCGATGAATCCTGAAACAAGACATGACCGAAGCAAACGAAACTAGGTGGTTCGATCAAAAGTCATTGTTGTCTCCACTAAGCAGTTATAGATGAATTAACATTTCCAATTCGAATGGACTAATCAATATATTTTCCACATTGCTAGGAGTGCTTCTATGTTTCTGCTTCACGAATATGATATTTTCTGGGCATTTCTTATAGTATCAAGTGTTATTCCCATTTTGGCATTTCTAATTTCCGGAATTTTGGCCCCGATTAAGGAAGGACCAGAGAAACTTTCTAGTTATGAATCGGGTATAGAACCTATGGGCGACGCTTGGTTACAATTCCGAATCCGTTATTATATGTTTGCTCTAGTTTTCGTTGTTTTTGATGTTGAAACAGTTTTTCTTTA